TAACAACAATTAGAAAGAAATCCATTGGAATGGAAGAAATAAGTAAAAAGGTTTCTCGGTGGTCATACAAATTGACAGACGATTTGGAAGAAGAGGAAGAAGAAGATGAAGAAGAATCAGCGGGGGATCCTGAAATTCGTTCAAGAAAAGGCAAACGCGTGGTAATTTATACTGATAACGATCAGAGTACTAATTCCAAGGCTAGTAATAATACTAATAATACTACTAGTAATACTAGCACTAGTGATGAAGATAGTAATACTAGCACTAGTGATGAAGATAGTAATACTAGCACTAGTGATGAAGAGGAGGAGGCGGCTTTGATACGTTATTCACAACAATCAGATTTTCGCCGCGGTATAATCAAAGGATCCATGCGTGCTCAAAGACGTAAAACAGTTACTTGGGAAATGTTTCAAGCAAATGTACATTCTCCACTTTTTTTGGATCGAATAGACAAAACATTTTTTTTTTCGTTTTTTGATATCTCTGAAACGATTAATCTAGTTTTTAGGAATTGGGTAGGGGAAAACCCAGAATTGCAAATTTCTTATTTTGATGAGGAGGAAGAGACAAAAGAAAAGGAGAAAACAAATGAAGAGAAAGAAGAGGAAAATGAACGAATAGCAATATCAGAAGCTTGGGATACTTTTATATTTACTCAAGCAATAAGGGGTTTCATGTTAGTAACCCAATCTTTTCTTAGAAAATACGTTATATTACCCTTATTGATAATAGCTAAAAATATTGGACGTATGTTATTCTTGCAATTCCCCGAGTGGTACGAGGATTTGAAGGAATGTAATAGAGAAATGCATGTTAAATGTACCTATAATGGTGTTCAATTATCAGAAACAGAATTTCCCCAAAATTGGTTAACAGACGGTATTCAAATAAAGATTCTATTTCCTTTCTGTCTGAAACCTTGGCGAAGATCTAGGATACGATCTCATCATAGAGATCAGCAAATGACTAAAAAAGAGAAAAAAGACAATTTCTGTTTTTTAACAGTCTGGGGAAGGGAAGCAGAACTACCTTTTGGGTCTACCCGAAAACGACCTTCTTTCTTTGAACCCATTTTTAAAGAACTCGAAAAAAAAATGATAAAAGTGAAAAAGAAAATTTTTCAAGTTATAAGGGTTTTCAACAAAGAAATAAAAAAAGAAATAAAAAAGCAGTTTCTAAAAGTTTCAAAAGAAAAAACAAGGTGGGTCTCCAAAATAGTTCTAGTTAGAAACCTAATAATGAAAAAACTTGAAAAAATGAACCCCCTTTTCTTTTTCTTATTGAAATTGAGGAAGGTGAAAGTATATGAATCGAATAAAAACAGAAAAGATCCCAATATTAATAATAAGATTATCCGCGAATCGACCATTCGAATTCGATCCACGAGTTGTGTAAATGAAAATTATTCACTCATAGAAACAAAAATGAAGGATCTTGCTAATAAGACAACCACAATTAGGACTCAAATAGAAGGAATCACAAAAGACAAGAAAAAAATAGTTCTAACTTGTGATGATAAAAGATCGGAATCACAGAAGGATTTTTGGCAAATATTCAAAAGAAAAAATATCCGATTAATACGCAAATCGCATTATTTTATGAAATCCTTCATTGAAAAAATATACACGGATATATTACTATGTATCATTAAGATTCCAAGGATCAATGCACAACTTTTCTTTGAATCAACAAAAAAAATCATCAATAAATCCATTTTCAACGACGAAACGAATCAAGAAGGAATTGAGAACACAAATCAAAATACAATGAACTTTTTTTCTACTATAAAAAAGTCGTTTTCTAATACTAATTCGTTTTCTAATACTAATAATACTAATATTAATAATAATTCTAATATTTATTGTGACTTATCTTCCTTGTCTCAAGCATATGTATTTTACAAATTATCACAAAACCAATTACTTAACAAGTATCATTTGAGATCTGTACTTCAATATCACGGCACCCATCCTTTTCTTAAGAGTATAATCAAGAATTATTGTACGACACGAGGAATATTTTATTCCAAATCAATACATAAGAAAATTCATAAGTATGGAATGAATAAATGGAAAATTTGGTTAAGGGGTCATTATCAATACAATTTATCTCAGACTAAGTGGTCTCACTTAGTACCGAAAAAGTGGCGAAATAGAGTCAATCAATGTCGTACGATTCAAAAGAAAAACTCAATGAAATTTGATTTATATAAAAAAGAAAAAGACCAATTAATTCATTACATGAAACAAAATTACTATGCAGTGGATTCATTGATGAGTCAAAAAGCCAAATTGAAAAAGCATTACGGATATGATCTTTTATCATATAAATATATAAATTATGGGGATAGTAAGGACTCTTATATTTATGGATCAACATTACAAGTAGAGGACAAAAAAATTCCATATAATTTCAATACACCGAAACCCGAATCATTTTATGGATTGATAAGTATAGCTATTAGTGATTATTTAGAAAAAGGATCTATTATTGATACGGACAAAAATATGGATAGAAAAATTTTTGATTGGAGAATTCTCCATTTTTGTATTAGAAATCATATCGATATTGAGACCTGGACCAATACGCATATCGGCACCAAGATTCATAAAAATGATAAAACTAAAAATTATCAAAAATTTGAAAAAAAAGATCTTTTTTATTTTATGATTCATCACAAAATCAACCCATCCAATAAAAAAAAATTCTTTTTTGATTGGATGGGAATGAATCAAGAAAGGTTATATTGTACTATATCAAATATAGAACCTTGGTTTTTCCCAGAATTTGTGCTACTTTTTGATGCGTATAAGATTAAACCGTGGATCATACCAATCAAATTACTTATTTTGAATTTCTGGGAAAATATTAGTCAAAGTAAAAAGATCAACGTAAATAAAAAAAAAAATCTTCCTATATTAGCTAATAAAAAAGCATATCTTGAATTAGAAAATTCCAACCAAAAAAAAAACGAACAACAAGGTCAAGGAGATCTTGTATCAGATCTACAAAAACAAAACAAAAAGAAAGATGTTAAAGAAGATTGCACGGGAGCAGACATTAAAAAGGGTAGAAAGAAAAAACAATTCAAGAGCAAAAAAGAAGCAGAACTTCATTTTTTCATGAAAAAATATTTTCTTTTTCAATTAAGATGGGATGTCCCCTTGAGTCAAAGAATGATCAATAATATCAAGGTATATTGTCTTATACTTAGACTGATAGATCCAAGGGAAATTGCTATATCCTCAATTCAAAGAGGAGAGATGCATCTGGATATAATGTTGATTCAAAAAGACCTAACTCTTACAGAATTGATAAAAAAGGGAATATTTATTATCGAACCAATTCGTCTATCTATGAAAAGAGATAGAAAATATATTATACATCAAACCGTAGTAGGTATTTCATTGGTTGATAAGAATAAGCACCAAACTAATGAAAAATGCATAATAAAAAATGGATATGTTGATAAAAAGAATTTTGATGGATCCGTTGCACGACACAGCAATACGCTTATGAATAGAAACAAAAATCATTATGATTTCCTTGTTCCTGAAAATATTCTATCTCCCAGACGTCGTAGAGAATTGAGAATTCTAATTTGTTTCAATTCCCGGAATTGGAATGTTGTGGATGATAGAAATTCCATATTTTGCAATCAAAACAACATAAAAAACTGTGGACAATTTTTGAACGAGGAAAAGCATCTTAATACAGATGCAAATAAATTCATTAAATTCAAATTGTTTCTTTGGCCCAATTATCGATTAGAAGATTTAGCTTGTATGAATCGTTATTGGTTTGATACCACTAACGGCAGTCGTTTCAGTATGTCAAGAATACATATGTATCCACGGTTCAGAATTACTTAATAGTATATTTCCTATATATCTATCGCACAAGATATTTGGTAAATAAAAGCCGAAAAATATATGCATACGCTATGTTACATTCTGGTACATGATACCGATTTAATTACGCCCATTGGATCTAGTAAGAAATCGACAGAATCCTCTTTTAGGTAAAAAAAATCATTCTCTTTCCTGAATGCATAAATGTATCATCCCTTTCTATCCAAATCAAATTTGGAATTTGATTAAAAAAAAAAAATATTGTATTTGTATATATATGAATATATATATGAAGAAATCCAAAATTTTTGTGTACTAGATTCAAATAACTGGAAATAACTGATATAATAATAATTATTATTTTTCCTGATCGGCCAAATCCACGAAAAAAAAATAGAAAAATTTGTTTTTATGGCAAAAAATGCATTCATCTCAGCTATTCGACAAGAAAAAGAAAAAAACTGTGGATCTGTTGAATTTCAAGTATTCAGTTTCACCGATAAGATACGGAGGCTTACTTCACATTTGGAATTACATAAAAGAGATTTTTTATCGCAAAGGGGTCTACGAAAAATTCTGGGAAAACGTCAACGGCTGCTGGATTATTTGTCAAAGAAAAATAGAGTACGTTATAAGAAATTGATTGGTCAGTTGGGTATTCGGGAGTCAAAAACTCGTTAATTTTAAGATTGGTTTGAATTTTGTTCTTTAGTTATTAGTTAATAGTAGTTATTAGATTTTGAATTTTGATGAACCTCATTTTGAGAAATTCATGGAATAATGAATTAAGGAAGAAAAGATATGACTGTACCGGTTACAAGAAAAGATCTTATGATAGTTAATATGGGTCCTCACCACCCATCAATGCATGGTGTTCTTAGACTGATCCTTACTCTCGATGGTGAAGATGTTATTGACTGTGAACCCGTATTGGGTTATTTACACAGAGGGATGGAAAAAATAGCGGAAAATCGAACAATTATACAATATTTGCCTTATGTAACACGGTGGGATTATTTAGCCACTATGTTCACAGAAGCAATAACAGTAAATGCACCAGAACGATTGGAAAGTGTTCAAGTACCTAAAAGAGCCAGTTACATTAGAGTAATTATGCTAGAACTGAGTCGTATAGCTTCTCATTTGTTATGGCTTGGACCTTTTATGGCGGATATCGGTGCACAGACTCCCTTTTTCTATATTTTCAGAGAAAGGGAATTGTTATATGATCTATTCGAAGCCGCTACAGGTATGCGAATGATGCATAATTATTTCCGTATTGGGGGAGTTGCTGCCGATCTACCTTATGGCTGGATAGATAAATGTTTGGATTTCTGCGATTATTCTTTAACAGGAATTGTTGAATATCAAAAACTTATTACGCGGAATCCTATTTTTTTGGAACGAGTTGAAGGAGTGGGCATTATTGGTGGAGAGGAAGCAATAAATTGGGGTTTATCAGGACCGATGCTACGAGCTTCTGGAATCCAATGGGACCTTCGTAAAGTTGATCATTATGAGTGTTATAATAAATTCGATTGGGAAGTCCAATGGCAAAAAGAAGGAGATTCACTAGCTCGTTATTTAGTACGAATCGGTGAAATGAAGGAATCTATAAAAATTATTCAACAGGCTCTAGAAGGAATTCCTGGAGGACCCTATGAGAATTTAGAAGTTCGACGCTTTGATAGAGCAAAAAATTCCGAATGGAATAATTTTGAATATAGATTTATTACTAAAAAACTTTCACCCAATTTTGAATTGTCGAAACAAGAACTTTATGTGAGAGTAGAAGCCCCAAAAGGGGAATTAGGAATTTATTTGATAGGAGATAGTAGTGTTTTCCCCTGGAGATGGAAAATTCGTCCACCCGGTTTCATCAATTTGCAAATTCTCCCTCAACTAGTTAAAAGAATGAAATTGGCTGATATCATGACGATACTAGGTAGTATAGATATCATTATGGGAGAAGTTGATCGTTGAAATGATAATTGATACGACAGAAGTAGAAGTACAAGCTATCAATTCTTTTTCTAGATCGGAATCCTTAAAAGAAGTCTATGGACTCATATGGATCTTTGTTCTTATTTTCACCCTTATATTGGGAATCACAATAGGGGTACTAGTAATTGTGTGGTTAGAAAGAGAAATATCCGCAGCAATACAACAACGTATTGGGCCTGAATATGCCGGCCCATTGGGAATTCTTCAAGCTCTAGCGGATGGGACCAAATTACTTTTTAAAGAGGACCTCCTCCCATCCAGAGGAGATATTCGTTTGTTCAGCGTGGGACCGTCTATAGCGGTCATATCAGTTCTACTAAGTTATTTAGTAATTCCTTTTGGGTATCACTTTGTTTTGGCCGATCTCAGTATAGGTGTTTTTTTATGGATCTCCATTTCAAGTATTGCTCCTATTGGACTTCTTATGTCAGGATATGGATCGAATAATAAATATTCCTTTTCAGGTGGTCTACGGGCTGCTGCTCAATCTATTAGTTATGAAATACCATTAACTCTTTGTGTGTTATCAATATCTCTACGTGTGATTCGTTGGAACATGATTATTTTCCCCCCTCTCCAGAAATAAAGTAAAGAGGTTGAATATATTGAATGGATATTTTCATTTTTTATTCATCATTAGGGTTGATGAGTTAAGCTAGTATAGTTATATGAGTAAAATCAAACTGCTTAGAAATTTGCAGTAAGAAGATAAAATCTCGTTCCCTATGTACAAGAATATAAACATAAGCAGTGTAAACTGTTTACCCCAAGATTAAGATTCTTTGACTCATTATCATATCTTGAAGCGGGTACAAAAGATCAACTGTATGGGGTTTTCCACTACTGTCTTGTATGTATTACCATACCGGGGATCAATCAAAAATCAGTGGACAGTTAGGAACACCAAGGTACACAAAAGATTAGTAATGGAGATAATGTAAGGTATCAAAAAAGGGTATTTTTGCAGAAAACTTTGGATAAAACGAATCATAATGAGGACTTTAAGTTGGTAGAAATGGCCAAGCAGTACTTCCCCACGATTCCGATCTAGAGTATGCTCCTATTCACTGATTAAAGAAATGACTATCAAAAACGAATTAATCCTTTATTCTTTATTGTAATTGTATTGTTTTTTTCAGAGTACTCCCTCCTCTGAGAAAGAAGAACAGGAACAAAAGAAATGAAATGCAAAAATAGAATGAGAAAAATTAAAAATAAGATATAAAGATCTTTATTTATTATTTCTTTTCCCCACCCATATCTATACATATGGAATTCTTATCATGAATTTGGAATTAATGCCCAATTCTTTCTAATTCTTTCTTTATACTTTATAGTTTTTCTTTATAGTTATAGTTATTGATAGAACATATTTATTGATATAACGAGTATTTTATTGAAGGATTAGGTTATTGCCGAACAAAGAGAAATTGAAATTCTAATGGATAAGATCAATTCGGAAGCACTTTTTTTTATTCTAGCAGACGGAATTTCATTGGTCTAATTTTGGACTCCCCGGATTTATTCTATTTACTATCTAAAGATGGTGATAATACCGAGCAAGTCCTTACATTTATTTGTGACCATAGAGGAGCCGTATGAAGCTGAGGTCTCATGTACGGTTTTGAAATAGCGATGCGAACAGTTATGTTATTATCGACTATGATTATCTAATAGTTTAAGTACAGTTGATATAGTTGAGGCACAGTCAAAATATGGTTTTTGGGGGTGGAATCTTTGGCGTCAGCCTATAGGGTTTGTTGTTTTTCTAATTTCTTCTCTAGCAGAATGTGAGAGATTACCCTTTGATTTACCAGAAGCAGAGGAGGAATTAGTAGCAGGTTATCAAACAGAATATTCAGGTATCAAATACGCTCTATTTTACCTTGCTTCTTACCTAAATTTATTAGTTTCTTCATTATTTATAACAGTTCTTTACTTAGGTGGGTGGAATTTCTCTATTCCGTACATATCCATTCCTGAAATTTTCGGAATAAATAAAATGGCTGGAGTCTTTGGAATGACAATTGGTATATTTATTACATTAGCTAAAGCTTATTTGTTTCTGTTCATTCCTATCACAGCAAGATGGACTTTACCTAGGATGAGAATGGACCAGCTATTAAATCTTGGATGGAAATTTCTTTTACCTATTTCTTTGGGTAATCTATTATTGACAACTTCTTCCCAACTTGTTTCACTATAAATAACAGAATAGGATAACGATATTCTAGATTCATAAACGATCTCAAACAAGAGAAAGAAACATCAATTTATTCACGGAGATCCACAATATGTTCCCTATGGTGACCGGGTTCATAAATTATGGCCAACAAACAATACGAGCTGCAAGGTACATTGGTCAAAGTTTCATAATTACCCTATCCCATACAAATCGTTTACCTGTAACTATTCAATATCCTTATGAAAAATCGATCACATCAGAGCGTTTCCGTGGTCGAATCCACTTTGAATTTGATAAATGTATTGCTTGTGAAGTATGTGTTCGTGTATGTCCCATAGATCTACCCGTTGTTGATTGGAGATTTGAAAAAGATATTAAAAAGAAACAATTGCTTAATTATAGTATTGATTTTGGGGTCTGTATATTTTGTGGTAACTGTGTCGAGTATTGTCCAACAAACTGTTTATCGATGACTGAAGAATATGAACTTTCCACTTATGATCGTCACGAATTGAATTATAATCAAATTGCTTTGGGTCGGTTACCAATGTCAGTAATTGGAGATTACACAATTCAAACAGTTATGAATTCGACTCAAATCAAAATGGACAAAGATAAACCCCTTGATTCAAGAACGATTACCGATTACTAAGATTTTCTTTTTTCTTTCAGATAAAAAAAGGTAGAATTGGCCAATAACTTTATCTATATCTACGTTAATCCATATTAAGATTTAATTCAATTAGGAACCCATCATATACAAGAAAAAAATAAGGGTAACACCCCTCTCTTTCCTGGACTATTTAGTAAGGTCATGAAATATTTCGACTTATTTATCTGTTATACATAATGGATTTACCTGGACCAATACACGATATACTTGTAGTATTTCTGGGATCATTTCTTATATTAGGAGGTCTAGGAGTAGTATTATTTACCAATCCAATTTATTCTGCCTTTTCATTGGGATTGGTTCTTGTTTGTATATCCTTATTCTATATTCTATCAAACTCCTATTTTGTAGCTGCCGCACAGCTCCTTATTTATGTGGGAGCCATAAATGTCTTAATCATATTTGCTGTTATGTTCATGAATGGTTCAGAATATTCCAACGATTCCTATCTTTGGACTGTTGGAGATGGGGTCACTTCACTGGTTTGTACAAGTATTCTTTTTTCACTAATTACTACTATCCCAGATACGTCATGGTACGGAATTATTTGGACTACAAGATCAAACCAGATTATAGAGCGGGACCTTATAAGTAACGTTCAACAAATTGGAATTCATTTATCAACAGATTTTTTTCTTCCGTTTGAACTCATTTCTATAATTCTTTTAGTTTCTTTGATAGGCGCAATTACTATGGCTCGTCAATAATAAATACTTAGAATTAAGAAAATTATTAGAAATTTGAAATCAAATGAAAAGGGAAAGTTTTTAGTTTAATCTACTGTAAGTACCTCTTTTTTTCTGTAATTGCTCGATTCTAGTCAATCAAATCGGTTGAATTGTTGTTCATATTGAAATGAATCGAGGTTCATGAGGAGTTAGTCAATGATGTTCGAACATGTACTTTTTTTGAGTGTCTATTTATTTTCGATCGGTATCTATGGATTGATCACAAGTCGAAATATGGTTCGAGCACTTATGTGTCTTGAGCTTATACTAAATTCGGTTAATATTAATCTCGTAACATTTTCTGATATATTTGATAATCGCCAATTAAAAGGAGACATTTTCTCAATCTTTGTTATAGCCATTGCGGCGGCGGAAGCAGCTATTGGGCTAGCTATTGTTTCGTCGATCTATCGTAACAGAAAATCAACTCGTATCAATCAATCTAATTTGTTGAATAATTAGTCATAACTATCATATAAATAAAGCATATAAATAAAGACATAATATATAGAAATTAAATTATAAATATATAAAAAAATATATAAAAAATTTTATTTAAATAAATTATTTCATTTTTTATTTTTATTTTTTTTTTATTTATAGTAATATGTATAGTAATATGGAAATATATTACTATACATATTGAAATATTGACGATCCGTTGGCCAATGTGAAGTCTCACGTGTGACTTGTATGATCATGGTTGTTGAAACGTAAATCAAAGTCTCTTGGTCTTTTCTCATGAACAGATTTAGAAAAATATTAATTCTTAAGATTTTTTTTTTGATAAACCACCGATTCGTCTGGTGTCTACAATATCAATTATATAATTCATTTACTACTGATTTTACTTTACCAGATCGAAATTTTTTTATGTTCAAAACTGGAATTTATAGACCCAATGTCGCATTCAGTAAAAATTTATGATACATGTATAGGGTGTACTCAATGTGTACGAGCCTGCCCCACAGATGTATTGGAAATGATACCTTGGGACGGATGTAAAGCTAAGCAAATTGCTTCCGCGCCAAGAACCGAGGACTGTGTAGGTTGTAAGAGATGTGAATCCGCCTGTCCAACAGATTATTTGAGTGTCCGTGTTTATTTATGGCATGAAACAACTCGCAGCATGGGTCTATCTTATTGATACGTTATAAAAAACTCCACTTGAATCATTTGATTCCTTTTTACCGACAAAAGCCCGTACTCGATAAAATATATTATTCCGAGCACGGGTTTTTTGGTCAAAACGTATCTTGTCTTTATCACGAGTAATTTCCCTTGGTTAACAATACTTGTAGTTTTGCCGATATTCACGGGTTCTTCAATTTTCTTTCTCCCTCATAGGGGGAATAAAGTATTTAGGTGGTATACTATCTGTATTTGTATATTAGAACTCCTTCTAACAACCTATGTGTTCTGTTATCATTTCCAATTGGATGATCCATTAATTCAATTAGAGGAGGATTATAAATGGATAAATATTTTTGATTTTCACTGGAGACTGGGAATCGATGGACTTTCCATAGGACCTATTTTACTGACAGGATTTATCGCTACTTTGGCTACTTTAGCAGCTTGGCCGGTTACTCGAAATTCGCGATTGTTCTATTTCCTGATGTTAGCAATGTACAGTGGTCAAATAGGATTATTTTCTTCTAGAGACCTTTTACTTTTTTTTATCATGTGGGAGTTAGAATTAATTCCTGTTTACTTACTTTTATCCATGTGGGGAGGAAAGAAACGTTTGTACTCGGCTACAAAGTTTATTTTGTACACTGCGGGGGGTTCCATTTTTCTCTTAATAGGAGTTCTAGGTATGGGTTTATATGGTTCCAATGAACCGACATTGGATTTTGAAAGATTAGCTAATCAGTCATATCCTGTGACATTAGAAATAATATTATATTTGGGCTTCCTTATTGCTTATGCTGTCAAATCGCCGATTATACCCCTACATACATGGCTACCGGATACCCATGGAGAAGCACATTACAGTACATGTATGCTTCTAGCTGGAATCTTATTAAAAATGGGAGCATATGGATTGATTCGGATCAATATGGAATTATTACCACACGCCCATTCCATATTTTGTCCCTGGTTGGCGATAGTAGGGACAATGCAAATAATTTATGCAGCTTCAACCTCGTTCGGTCAACGCAATTTAAAAAAGAGAATAGCCTATTCTTCCGTATCTCACATGGGTTTCACAATTATAGGAATTGGTTCTATAACCGACATGGGACTCAACGGAGCCATTTTACAAATACTCTCTCATGGATTTATTGGTGCTGCACTTTTTTTCTTGGTAGGAACGAGTTGTGATAGAATACGTCTTGTTTATCTCGACGAAATGGGGGGGGTATCCATCCCAATGCCAAAAATATTTACCATGTTTAGTAGTTTCTCGATGGCTTCTCTTGCATTGCCAGGAATGAGTGGTTTTGTTGCGGAATCAGTAGTATTTTTTGGAATAATTACCAGCCCAAAATATCTTTTAATGCCCAAAATGCTAATTACCTTTGTAATGGCAATTGGAATGATATTAACTCCTATTTATTTATTATCTATGTTACGTCAGATGTTCTATGGATACAAATTATTCAATGCTCCAAACTCAAATTTTGTGGATTCTGGGCCACGAGAACTATTTGTTTCTATCTGTATCTTTTTACCCGTAATAGGAATTGGTATTTATCCGGATTTCGTTCTCTCACTATCAGTTGACAAAGTACAAGCTATCCTATCTAATTATTTTCATAGATAGATAGTTTTGTTTTCATTAATGAGACAGAAGGCAAAGTCTTATAATTTTTAATTTTATTTTAAGATTTTTGAAATCATTCGCTGTACAACGCAAAAAAATAAAGTGAATTAGAATTGTAATAAGATGTATCCCAAGTTTTTGAGAACCGTTTGACTCAAGAAATCATTCAAATGGTTCTCAAAAACTCGCACAAAATTTCGTTATATACGGGACGATGTTCTTATGTATTCCTCATGGAATTTATTCATTTAGATATTAATGTGAATGAACCATAACTATGTAGACCTATTCCTAATAGATTGATCCCAAAATAGCATATCCAAATTATAAGAAATCCTATAGAAGCTACAAGTGCCGAATTCATACCTTGTAAACTTTGATTTGTTCTAGTATGTGAATAAATCGCGAATATGGTCCAAGTAATAAATGCCCAAGTTTCCTTGGGGTCCCAATTCCAATAAGATCCCCATGCCTCATTAGCCCATACTGCTCCAGAAAGAATACCTATGGTTAAAAAGGTAAACCCTAAACTAATGACACGATAACTCCAATAATCCAAACGCTGAGTTAATTGATATTTGTAATAATTTCGAAATGAAAGAAAAGAAGTGTGTTTAAAAACACTTCTTTTTTCGTTCAAGTATTCGATCTTGCCAAAGAAAAATGACTTAATTAGAAAATTTTTGCTTTTACAAAAAATCTCGATGTTTTTTCGAAATGTAATGACTAAAAAAGCGACTGAAAATAACGACCCGCATAAAAGAGCTGCATAGCTCAATAACATCATACTTACGTGCATCATTAACCACTGAGATTGTAGGGCAGGTACTAATATTGCCGATTGATGCATTTCACTTGAAAGACCCGATGTGGCGAAACCTTGGGTAAAAATGGCACTTGGCGCGGTTATTGCGCTTAAATCATTTTTATGATTCCATATCTTGGAAATCATATGAATAATGGAAAAACTCCACGAAAGGAAGATTAATGATTCGTATAAATTACTTAATGGAAAATGTCTCGAAGAAATCCAACGAATAACTAAGAATCCTGTTATAGATAAAAAAGTAGCGATCATTCCCTTTTCCGATGAATCACGTAACCCTATGATTTCGTGGACTAATAGGGTCATCAAATGAATCGTAATCACAATTGAAATGATCGAAAAAGAGAGATGAGTTAATATATGTTCTAAAGTCGCAAATATCATACATAAAAAGGGTCCCATTACAGAATTGAAATCGGGAATTAAATACATTATAGGATTCATTGTATCTCTTTTAGAGTATGCCGCCACTCGGACTCGAACCGAGATGCTCTAGCACTGCTTCCTAAGAGCAGCGTGTCTACCAATTTCACCATAGCGGCTTACTTGAAATAATAATAGTCAATTCATGTTGAATCGTCTAGATCTAGATTCAAGGATTCAATATAGTTTAGTAAACATTAGAACGGATGAATAAGAATTCCTTTAAACTCAATTCATTTTCAATAATTCTTGGTTAGTATCATTGTAGGTTCAGTTTTTTTTAACAATCCACTTTTACATACTATATATATACTAAGTTCTCCCGGAACAATTGGAACTTGAAAGTTTTGTTTTCCATCGAGATAGAAACTAAGATAAGAATTGCCCCCTTCTTCTATTTTTTCTTTATTTATTTTGAATTCGTGAAATCAGATAAATGAAAAACAAATCGTCAAAGAGATTTATTTTCTCAATTAACAAAATGAAATTAATAGGATTTCATATGTATCACTTTTTAATTACTAAATTAAAGGAATTTTTCTAACAATTTCGATATTTTCTTAGTATCATTAAGTATTAATTAACTATTAATAATTAATAATATAATACTCTTTGTTCTTTGTTGTGTACATAATTTCTAGTTTATGATAATATCAAACCAATTAGGTCTTGAGTTAGGCATATAATAAAACAAAAGAGTTTTAATATCCATCACAATTCCATTTTCTTTTCCCAATAGAAAAAATCTTTCTTTTTTCTATTGGGAAAAGAAAATGCATAAAAAATAATAATAATAATGCTTAGAACCAGCAGACAGATAAATTCGTATTCTACATATTATAGCAGCTAGTTCTAACTAATCTTGAGGAGTTCAATACATTAGTTAATGGGAATTTTTTCATATTCCAAAATTGGAAGTTCTTTGAGCCATGGAAATTCAGATTATTCCAAGATTTTCTTACTTGTTTGTTGCACAAAAAAACTTTTTGAATCTCCGGTAGAAACTGACTTTGCTAAAGAAAAAGCTTTTATGGCAGCTAAATATCCCTTTTTCTTCCAAATATTTCTACGAATACGTTTTTTTGATATAGAAGTACGTTTTTTTGGAACTGCCATTCAAAAAAAGTTACTCATTTTTATTGTTGTATGTGAAAGACATGTATTGCTCAAAATGGATCGTTCTTTTTAGTCATTTTCTATACTTAATTTAATTCCGTTGATAATCGTTTTTTCTTAACATACAATACAAATGTATTATTTAATTATTTATATTTATATATTTATATATAAATATATACATGCATGTCACGTATAACACACTAAGGAAAAAATAGAGGAAAAGAAGAGGGAAAATTCGAAAAGGAATTTTTATGACTATTAGTTCTAATTGAATAAGCTCATAGTGCCGTGTCTATAATTTAAGTTCAAACTTTAACTACAACTAGTAGTTAATATGTTAAACAAGACATTCCATTACCTAAGAAGGGGAACTCATTAGTTATTTTTTATTTCAGTTCTACACGAAGTAAGGAGTATTATAAGATTTATTATACTTTCTTATTGGATTGGAATCCAATCAATCAGTTCCGCAATGAGTTAGGTAATTACTAAAAAAAAATTCACTAAAATAATTAGGTCTTTTTTTTTTTTAGTTGATTTATTAATGCATACTATGATCCATATTCTACTGTTTTGGTATAATTGTTTTTACTTACTATACTAATTGTTTTTACTTACTATACTATAGTATATGATATGGTTACATATTGCCAGAATAGAATCGTAGTATAGTTGTAGAATGATTCAAAATCTCATATTCCCGTTTTAATAAATATCTTTTTTTAGTTAATGTTAATTTGGCCATATCATTTGACCAACCGATTATACCTTTTTGAATATTTCCAATATCTGAAAAAAGTTAAAATAATTAAACATCAAAATATTTGAGGTTTTTCATATCTTTTTTTGTTGATTTTTTTATTGTTCCTTTCGAAAGTGATAAGAATTGGTGAATCGGAAACAATTATAAGAAAAAAAAATGAAAATTTGTTTTTTATGGAACATACATATAAATATGCATGGATAATACCTTTTCTTCCATTTCTAGTTACTATGTTAATAGGATTTGGACTTCTGTTTATTCCGACAGCAACAAAAAATATTCGTCGTATGTGGGCTTTTCCAAGTGTTTTGATGCTAAGTATAGCTATGGTGTTTTCGGCCAATCTGTCTATTCAGCAAATAAATGGAAATTTTATCTATCAATATCTATGGTCTTGGACTGTCAATAATGATTTTTCTTTAGAGTTCGGACACTTGATCGATCCACTTACTTCTATTATGTCAATATTAATTACTACTGTTGGAATCATGGTTCTTATTTATAGTGATAATTATATGTCTCACGATCAAGGATATTTGAGATTTTTTGCTTATATGAGTTTTTTCAATACTTCTATGTTGGGATTAGTTACTAGTTCCAATTTGATACAAATTTATATTTTTTGGGAACTTGTAGGAATGTGTTCGTATTTATTAATAGGTTTTTGGTTCACACGTCCAATTGCGGCAAGTGCTTGTCAAAAAGCTTTTGTAACCAATCGTATAGGGGATTTTGGTTTCTTATTAGGAATTTTAGGACTTTATTGGATAACAGGTAGTTTAGAATTTCGGGATTTGTTCGGAATAGTTAATAACTTAGTTCGTAATAATGGAGTGGATTCTTTATTTGCTACTCTGTGTGCTTCTTTTTTATTTATCGGTGCAGTTGCTAAATCCGCACAATTCCCTCTTCACATATGGTTACCTGATGCTATGGAAGGACCTACTCCCATTTCGGCTCTTATACATGCTGCTACTATGGTAGCAGCGGGAATTTTTCTTGTAGCTCGGCTTCTTCCTCTTTTCATAGTTATACCTTACATAATGAATCTCATTTCTTTAATAGGCGTAATAACAGTACTATTGGGAGCTACTTTGGCTCTTGCTCAAAGAGACATTAAAAGAAGTTTAGCTTATTCTACAATGTCTCAATTGGGTTATATTATGTTAGCTCTGGGTATAGGTTCTTATCGAGCCGCTTTATTCCATTTGATCACCCATGCCTATTCGAAAGCTTTATTGTTTTTGGGATCCGGATCCATTATTCATTCAATGGAACCCATTGTTGGATATTCACCAGATAAAAGTCAAAATATGGTTCTTATGGGGGGTTTAACAAAATATGTTCCAATTACAAGAATTACTTTTTTATTAGGTACACTCTCTCTTTGTGGTATTCCACCTCTTGCTTGTTTTTGGTCCAAAGACGAAATTCTTAATGATAGTTGGTTGTATTCACCAATTTTCGCAATAATAGCTTCCTTCACAGCAGGATTAACCGCATTTTATATGTTTCGGATGTATTTACTTACTTTTGATGGACGTTTGCGGATTCATTTTCAAAATTACAGTAGCACTAAAAATAGTTCTTTCTATTCAATATCTTTATGGGGAAAAGAAGTACCAAGAGTAATCAATAGAAATTTACTTTTATCAACAATGAATAATAAGGTCTCTTTTTTTTCAAAAGATACATATCGAATTGATGATAATGTAAGAAATAGAGTACGATACTTTAGTACTTACTTTAGAAATAAATACACTTACACCTATCCTCACGAATCGGACAATACTATGTTATTTCCCCTGCTTGTATTGGTACTATTTACTTTATTCATTGGAGCAATTGGAATTCATTTTGATCGAGGAGTAATAGATTTTTATCTATTGTCGAAATGGTTAACTCCGTCCGCAGATTTTTTCCATCCAAATTTGAATGATTCTTCGGATTGGTATGATTTTTTTAAAAATGCAGTTTTTTCGGTAAGTATAGCTCTTTTTGGATTATTTGTAGCATCCATTTTATATGGATCTGTTTATTCATCTCTACAGAATTTGGGCTTAGTCAATTCGTTTGTGAAGAAGAGCCCCAAGAGAATTCTCTTGGACCAAGTCAAAAATTTTATATACAATTGGTCATATAATCGTGGTTA